TGGCTGGAACCCCTACGGGGCCCAAATGGTTTGGACTTGAGTAGGCTGAAAAAAGACATACAACCTTGGCAAGAACGTCGTTCCGCGGAATATATGACTCATGCTCCTTTAGGTTCTTTAAATTCCGTGGGTGGTGTAGCTACCGAGATCAATGCAGTCAATTATGTTTCTCCTAGAAGTTGGTTAGCTACCTCGCATTTTGTTCTAGGATTCTTCTTATTCGTGGGTCATTTGTGGCATGCGGGAAGGGCCCGTGCAGCTGCAGCAGGATTTGAAAAAGGAATTGATCGTGATTTAGAACCTGTTCTTTTCATGACCCCTCTTAACTGAGCCAGCAGATCGAATGCCTGAAGTAGGCATTCATTTGATTCCATCATACATATTGGATTGGGATCAGGTCATACTGAAAAAGCTTTCCCTTTTCCTTTCTTTTTTTCAACTCATTTAGATCTATTTTTTCTGGCTCGGCTCGGTGGGATAGCCGAGTCAGTTCCCTTTCTGACACCAGAGCGGGCAAAACCAATAAAGAAACAAATCGATTCAACGAGCAATAGGAGAGAGAGGGATTCGAACCCTCGATAGTTCTGAACAAAGAACTATGCCGGTTTTCAAGACCGGAGCTATCAACCACTCGGCCATCTCTCCGAAAGACAATCTCTATTTTATTTGTATTCCCCTGAATCGAGCATGAATCTAGGAGTGGATCCCTTCACTATCTATCTAGTGAAACATTCCAGGTGGGAATTTTGTTCTATCTGTCTCTATAGATAGATACTAGATCCAGCATGCCCGTTTGTGAAGTCAATCCAAATTTCTCCTCACAACTCCATGTCCAAATAAAGTGGTAATAAGTCCTATAAGATCAATTAAGATCACTGGGTTCGTTCATGGTCAAATCCCTCCAGGATGCATTTGATGACCCATTTTTGGCTTACATAGGGATCAAATGGTATAGGTCATTTCTTGATAGCTTGGAGGATTCGAAGCATGACTATTGCTTTCCAATTGGCTGTTTTTGCATTAATTGCTACTTCATCAATCTTACTGATTAGTGTCCCCGTTGTATTTGCTTCTTCTGAGGGTTGGTCAAGTAACAAAAATGTTGTATTTTCCGGCACATCCGTATGGATTGGATTAGTCTTTCTGGTAGCTATACTTAATTCTCTCATCGCTTAAACCTATTTGGTAGTTCCCAGATCCAAAAATGAACGGACCCCTCCCTCAACTCCTTTCGGGTTGTGAGACACATGAAAATTCAATATCAAAGTCTCGAAAAGAAAGAAAAACTGGGACGGAGGGGTCAAAGTCAAACTTCTTGAATGAAACAAGGAATTGAATTATTATTCGAATAATCGAATATTATCTAATAGAAGAACAATTGGAATCTTCCTGAAGTAAGATAGTATCTCGCCCTGCACAAATAGCATCCAAACATCAGATATCATATATCTATGGATAGATCCGTACGTATCGGGAATGAAAAAAAAGCGGATATGGTTGAATGGTAAGATTTCTCTTTGCCAAGGAGAAGGCGCGGGTTCGATTCCCGCTATCCGCCTATGGCGAAATCATGGAATAGGAGAAATGATTGGGTCTAGTGAACTGCGATAGTGTAGTAGTTCTATCTTCCCTCTCCCTTTCCTGCCATCCCAAAAGAGAAATGTTCATTAAGTACTAGGTAACCGAGTCAGACCTCCCATTTTTGATAAAAAAATGAATGGTGCGGAGACAGGATTTGAACCCGTGACCTCAAGGTTATGAGCCTTGCGAGCTACCAAGCTGCTCTACTCCGCTCTGAAAGACCTGGTAACTAATAGACAAAGAAGGTTTGGGTGTGCCCCTTGACCCTATACTATACAAATAGAATAACCCATTTGTACAGAATTGTCAAGGGGCCCTCGAGGATCATCGAAATCAATAAAAACGTGAAAGCATATTTGGATCCTTACCAACTTGATCGTGTTGCCCCTGGCAACAAACAGGTATGAACCATTTCACGAAGTATGTGCCCGGATAACCCAAAGTATCGATAGTTAGCTCTCGCGCTTCCGGTCGAAAAACAACGTCGATGAAGCCGTGTAGGTGCACTATTACGCGGTGGGGATTGTAATTTTCCATGAATTTCCCATTTCTCACTCACTGCCGCAACTTTGCTTATTTCTTTTTTTGAGGATCGACGAATCAAATGATATTTCTGTTCCAATTTCTGCCTCTTCTTCTCCCTCTGAATCCAACTTTTCCTTGCCATAATGGTTCTGCTCCTATTTCTATTTATTTGATTTCTGATTCTCAATGATACAAGTCGGATCCTAGAGGTAGAAATATACGAAGGCGGACCCCCTTCTCCATCGAAACAAATGAGAGTGTCGTGGATACAGTCCATTCAAAAAAATGAATTACCCAAATTTGCCCGATGTAGAGGCAATCAAGAAAGCTGCATAGGTGAATATATAACCTACAGAAAAGTGGGCTAATCCAACCAATCTTGCTTGCACAATGG